CCCTAACGCTAAATGAAACTTCTAGCCAAAAGAACATCAGGACGTTTTGGATAAATAAAATTCATGGTCTTCTTCTTATTAAGAATTATACCAAATTTGAGCAGACACTAGATGGGTTTCGTCTAAAATTATTTTCAACAAAAAAAGTACGTTCTTTATTTCCAGAACACACACAAGAAAAAATTGATTCAGAAGATCGAATACTAATTTTAAAAATTTTATTCGATGTAGTTATAACGGATCCCAACGACCAAAGAATTAGAAAAAACTCTATTGGAATAAAAGAAATTAGTAAAAAGGTTCCTCGCTGGTCATACAACTCAATTACTGGTTTAGGACAAAAAAAGAAAAACAGGGGCGAAACTGTAGCAGGGGCAATTCGTTCGAGAAAGTTCAAACATGTAGTTATTTTTACTGATAACCAGCCAAAGCCAAATACCTCCACGTATATTAATACAAAATATACTAAGAGTCCTAAGCAAGCAAAGAAAGTGAATTTGACCCATTATTCACAACAATCGGATTTTCGTCGAGGTCTAATCAAAGGCTCCATGCGCGCACAAAGACGTAAAACTATTACTTGGGAACTGTTTCAAGCAAATGTGCATTCCCCGCTTTTTTTGGACAGGCTAGACAAATCTTTTTTTTTTTCTTTTGATATTTCCGAACTGATGAAAGTAATTTTTAAAAATTGGATGTGGAAACAAAAAGACAAAAAACTTTCTGATTCTAAAATTGAAAAGCAAAAAAAAATTGATAACCAAGAGGAGGACAAAAGAGAAAAATACAAAAGAAAAGAAAAAACAGAGATACCCATAGCAGAAATCTGGAATACATTTTTTTTTGCTCAAATACTCAGAAGTTTTGTATTATTAACTCAATCAATTCTTAGAAAATATATTATATTACCTTCACTGATAATAGCTAAAAATATTGCTCGCATGCTATTATTTCAAATTCCCGAATGGTCCGAGGATTTAAAGGATTGGAATAGGGAAATGTATGTAAAATGCACCCATAATGGTGTTCAATTATCCGAACGAGAATTTCCGAAAAACTGGTTAACAGAGGGTATTCAGATAAAGATCCTATTTCCTTTTTGCCTGAAACCCTGGCACAAATCTAAGCTACAATTCCCTCATAAAGATGCAATGAAAAAAAAAGGGGGACAAAAAAACAACGATTTTTGTTTTTTAACAGTTTGGGGAATGGAAGCGGAGTTGCCTTTTGGTCCTCCCCGAAAAAGACCTTCATTTTTTAAACCCATTTTCAAAGAACTAAAAAAAAAAATTAGACAATTGAAAACAAAGTCTTTAAGAGTTTTAAAAGAAAGAACCAAAATTTTTCAACAAATCGCAAAAGAAACAAAAAGATGGGTCATCAAAAGAATTCTATTACTAAAAGTAAAAGGAAGAGTAAAAGAACTTTCAAAAACAAACAAAATTCCATTATTTAGATTGCGAGAAATAGATGAATTGGGTGAAGATAAAAAAGATTTGATAATGAGTAATCGGATGATTCACGAATCGTCCATTCAAATTCGATCTATGGATTGGACAAATTTAGCACTGCCCGAAAAAAAAATAAAAGATCTGACTAATCGAACAAACATAATAAAAAAGAAAATAGAAAAAATTACAAAAGAAAAGAAAAAAAAACAGCTAACTTACGAAATAAATATTAGTTCGAACAAAACAAGTTATCGTCCTAAAATATTAGGAGCGTCCAAAAAGATTTGGCAAATATTAAAAAAAAGAAATACTCGATTAATTGGTAAATCATATTTCTTTATAAAATTTTTCATTGAAGGGATATACATAAAAATTTTTCTAGCTATTGTCAATATTCCAAGAATCAATGCCAATTTTTTTTTTGAATCACCAAAAAAAATCCAAATTATTGAGAAAAATATCCACAATAATGAAACAAATCAGGAAAGAATTAATAAAACAAGTAAAAGTCAAAATGAAATTCACTTTATTTCGACTATAAAAAAATCACTTTCTAAGGTTAGTAATAAGAATTCAAAGATTTCTTATGATTTCTCTTTTTTCTCACAATCACAAGCATATGTATTTTACAAATTATCACAAACCCAACTTATTCACTTTTATAATTTAAGATTTGTCTTTCAATATGACGGAACATCCCTTTTTCTTAAGAAGGAAATAAAAGATTATTTTAAAAAACAAGGAATATTTCATTACGAATTAAGACATGAATCTTTTTGGAATTTTGAAATGAATCAATGGAAAAACTGGTTAAAGGGGCATTATCTATATCAATCCGATTTATCTCGGATAAGATGGCCTATATTAGTACCACAAAAATGGCGAAATAGAGCCAATCAACACAGTATGGCTCAAAAGAAAGATTTAAACAAAAAGGGTTCATATGAAAAAAATGGATTAACTCATTCCGACAAACAAAATTTTTTTGAAGCGAATCCGTTACAGAATCAAAAAGATAATTTTAAAAAACACTATAGATATGATCTTTTATCATATAAATCTATTAATTATGAAGATAAGAAAGACTCGTATATTCATAAATCATTATTCCAAGTAAATAATAAAGAAGAAATCTTTTCTAATTCCAACATAAGGGAAGGCAAATTATTTGATATGTTGGGAGGTATCCCTATTAATAATTATCTAGAAGAAGATAATATTATGGATATGGATAAATTTTCGGATAGAAAATATTTTGATTGGAGAATTCTCGATTTTTGTCTTAGAAATAAGGTTGATATTGAAGTCTGGGTTGATATTGGTACCAACAGGAATCCAAATACTAAGATTGGGGCTGATAAGTATCAAATAATTGATGAAATTAATAAGAAAGTTCTTTTTTATCTTACAATTCATGAAGATGAAGAAATTAAACCATCCAATCAAAAAAAGTTCTTTTTTGATTGGATGGGAATGAATGAAGCAATACTAAGTTGTCCTATATCAAATCTGGAGCTTTGGTTCTTCCGAGAATTAGTGCTATTTTTTAATGCATATAAAAAAAAACCGTGGATCATACCAATCAAATTACTTCTTTTCAGTTTTAATGGAAATGAAAATGGGAATAAAAAAATAACTCGAAAGAAAAAGGAAGACCTTTTTATATCATCGAATCAAAAAAACTCTCTTGAATTATACAATAGAAGTAAAGAAGAAAAAGAACCCCCAGACCAAGGGAATCCTCGATCAGATGCACAAAACCAAGTAAGTCTTGGGTCAGTTCTCTCAAACCAAGAAAAAGATGTTGAAGCAAATTCTTCGGGATCAGACATCAAAAAACGTAGAACGAAAAAACAATACAAGAACAACACAGAAGCAGAACTTTATTTCTTCCTAAAAAAGTATTTGCATTTTCAGTTGAGATGGGATTCTTTTTTAAATCAAAGAATAATAAATAATATCAAGATCTATTGTCTCCTGCTTCGACTGATAAATCCAAGAGAAATTGCTATATCCTCTATTCAAGGGGGAGAAATGGGTCTGGATATTTTGACGATTCATAAGGATTTCACTCTTACAGAATTGGTGAAAGGGGGAATATTTATTATCGAACCGCTTCGTCTGTCTGTAAAAAATGATGGACAGTTTTTTATATATCAAATCGTAGGTATTTCATTGGTTCATAAGAATAAGCGCCAAATTACTAAAAGATACCGAGAAAAAAGCTATGTTCATAAAAAAAAAAATTATGAATCCATTGCAAGACATCAAAGAATGACTGGAAATAGAGACAAAAAGAATTATGATTTGCTTGTTCCTGAAAATATTTTATTCCCTAACCATCGTAGAGAATTGAGAACTCTGATTTGTTTCAATTGGAAGAATCAAAGTGGTATTCAGAGAAATTCCGTATTTTGTAATAACGTAAAAAAAGGGGGTCACGTTTTGGATAAAAGCAAAGATCTTGCTAGAGAGAAAAAGAAACTAATTAAATTAAAGTTCTTTCTTTGGCCCAATTATCGATTAGAAGATTTAGTTTGTATGAATCGCTATTGGTTTAATACCAATAATGGCAGTCGTTTCAGTATGATAAGGATACATATGTATCCACGATTGCAAATTTGTTACTAGTACATTTTTCTTATCGATCGCGTACCATACGTACCATACCTGGTATATGAAAACAAAGAGACGGACACATGCCTTGTCTTACATTCCATTATGATACAGGATACCACTTTAAGGACATACGGATTGGTTAGATCTATAAATGAATTAACAGAATTTTTTTTTAGGTCTCGCTTTTTCTCTTTTGAAGAAATATACCATCCTTTTTATCCCTAATCACATTGAAAATGGGATTGATTGTTGATTGATTTTATCGGAAGTTCATAACGGCTTTAAGATGATTGTGTATATTCAATTCAAATGACTAACATTATTATTACTGATCAGTAAATTTCATATTAAAAGAAAGGGAAAAGAGGATTTCGTTTTATGGTAAAAAATTCATTCATCTCAGTTACTTTTCAAGAAAAAAAAAAAGAAAACAGTGGGTCTGTTGAATTTCAAGTATTAAGTTTCACTAATAAGATACAAAGACTTACTTCCCATTTGGAATTGCACAGAAAAGACTATTTATCTCAGAGGGGTTTACGGAAAGTTCTGGAAAAACGCCAACGCCTACTTTCTTATTTGTCAAAGAAAAATGGAGTACGTTATAAAGAATTAATTAGTCAGTTGAATATCCGGGAGTCAAAAAATCGTTAATTTGAAAAAAAGAATTTTGAATTATTTGATTTATTAGATTTTGAATCTTGATAACTTCTTTTTGTTTTCAACAATTCATGTAAGAATGAATCGAGGAAAAACCTATGAGTATACTAGCTACAGGAAAAGACCTTATGAGAGTAAATATGGGGCCTCACCACCCATCAATGCATGGTGTTCTTCGTCTCATCGTTACTCTCGATGGCGAAGATGTTATTGACTGTGAACCGATATTGGGTTATTTACACAGAGGGATGGAAAAAATTGCGGAAAACCGAACAATTATACAATATCTGCCTTATGTAACACGTTGGGATTATTTAGCTACTATGTTCACAGAAGCAATAACTGTAAATGGACCAGAACAGTTGGGAAATATTCAAGTACCTAAAAGGGCCAGCTATATCAGAGTAATTATGTTGGAGTTGAGTCGTATAGCCTCTCATCTGTTATGGCTCGGCCCTTTTATGGCAGATATTGGTGCACAGACTCCCTTCTTCTATATTTTCAGAGAAAGAGAATTAGTATATGATCTATTCGAAGCTGCCACCGGTATGAGAATGATGCATAATTATTTTCGTATCGGAGGGATAGCGGCCGATTTACCCCATGGCTGGATAGAGAAATGTTTGGATTTCTGTGATTATTTTTTAACGGGGGTTGTTGAATATCAAAAACTTATTACACGAAACCCTGTCTTTTTAGAACGAGTTGAAGGAGTAGGCATTTTTGGTGGAGAAGAAGCAATAAATTGGGGTTTATCAGGACCAATGCTACGAGCGTCTGGAATAGAATGGGATCTTCGTAAAGTGGATCATTATGAGTGTTACGACGAATTTGATTGGGAAGTCCAGTGGCAAAAAGAAGGGGATTCATTAGCTCGTTATTTAGTCCGAATCGGTGAAATGACAGAATCGGTAAAAATTATTCAACAGGCTTTGGAAGGAATTCCGGGGGGGCCCTATGAGAATTTAGAAATCCGATGCTTTGCTAGAGAAAGCGATCCAGAATGGAATGATTTTGAAGATCGATTCATTAGTAAAAAACCTTCTCCTACTTTTGAATTACCGAAACAAGAACTTTATGTGAGAGTCGAAGCCCCAAAAGGAGAATTGGGAATTTTTCTGATAGGAGATCAAAGCAGTTTTCCTTGGCGATGGAAAATTCGCCCACCGGGTTTTATCAATTTGCAAATTCTTCCTCAGTTAGTTAAAAGAATGAAATTGGCGGATATTATGACGATACTAGGTAGTATAGATATCATTATGGGAGAAGTTGATCGTTGAAATGATAGTTGATACAACAGAAGTACAAGATATTAATTCTTTTTCCCGATTGGAATCCTTAAAAGAGCTCTATGGGACCATACGGGTGTTTGCCCCTATTTTGACTCTTGTATTAGGAATCACAATAGGTGTACTAGTAATTGTGTGGTTAGAAAGAGAAATATCTGCAGGAATACAACAACGTATTGGCCCTGAATACGCCAGCCCTTTCGGAATTCTTCAAGCTTTAGCAGATGGAACAAAACTACTTTTCAAAGAGAATCTTCTTCCAGCTAGAGGAAATACTCGTTTCTTCAGTATTGGACCATCTATAGCAGTCATATCAATTCTACTAAGTTATTCAGTAATTCCTTTTAGTTATCACCTTGTTTTAGCGGATCTCAATATTGGTATTTTTTTATGGATTGCCGTTTCAAGTATTGCTCCTATTGGACTTCTTATGTCAGGATATGGATCAAATAATAAATATTCGTTTTTAGGTGGTCTGCGAGCTGCTGCTCAATCGATTAGTTATGAAATACCATTAACTTTATGTGTTTTATCAATATCTCTACGTGCGATTCGCTAAAATAGAAGCTTTTCTTTTCCTTCTAGAAAAAAAAAAAAGAAATTTAATGGATATCCGCATTTTTTTTTTTTTTATTCATTTATTGATTCTTTAGGTTAATAAAAAAATTAGATAGTTATATATGAGTGAAAGAAAACAACTTCTAAATTCGCAGTAAAAGAAGATTGAGTCTCATTTCCTATGTACAAGAGTTAAGTTAAAGTAAACAAAAGTGGAAGATGCCCTTTACCCCAAGATTAGTTGATTGGTCATCCTAGCTTGAAGCGGGCTCAAAAGTCAACCGTATGGAGTTTTCACTATATGTTTGAATGTATTACAATACATATATTAACGAACGGGGGATTGAAAAAAAAAAAAATGGGTGGATAATAAGGAACACTAAAATACACACAAAGAATTAGTAATGGAGATTATGTAAATTAACGAAAAAGATACGTCTGCATAACATAAAAAGAATACTAATTGGGGCTTTAAGTTGGTAGAAATGATCAGGCAGTACTCCCCACAATTCCGATTCAGAGTATGCTCCTATCCCCCAATTAAAGAAATTACTATCAGGAACGAAATAATCCCTTACTTTTTTGATTTTGAGGACCCCTTTTTCTCAGAAAGAAGAAGAGGAACAAAAAAAATAGAAAAAAAAAAGAAATTACAATAAAAAGAAAAGCGATTTTTTTCTTATTTCTTTCCTATCTTCATAGAAAGAAAAATTGTGTCATGATTCATGAACTAATGGAATGTCTAATTTTTTTTTTTCGTAATCGAAAAAAAAATGATGGCTCGAAATATCAATAGATATTTCTACAAAGAGTATTTTATTGAAGGATTTATTAAGTTATTACTCACCCCAAAAAAGTTGAAGGATGAGATCAATTCAGAAATGCTTTTTGATTTATTCTTATAGCAGACAGAATTCCATTGGTATAATTGGGGACCTTCCACGAGTCTATCTATGCTATAACCATATCAAGATAACGAATACTTGCCCGGTCCTTACATTTATTTGTGGCCCTGAGGAGCCGTATGAGGTGAAAATCTCATGTACGGTTTTGGAATAGCGATGGGAACAGTAATGTTATCACCGACTATGATTATCTAATAGTTCAAGTACAGTTGATATAGTCGGGGCGCAATCAAAATATGGTTTTTTGGGGTGGAATTTGTGGCGTCAACCTATAGGGTTTATCGTTTTTCTAATTTCTTCCCTAGCAGAATGCGAAAGATTACCTTTTGATTTACCAGAAGCAGAAGAAGAATTAGTAGCAGGCTATCAAACCGAATATTCAGGGATCAAATTTGGTTTATTTTACGTTGCTTCCTATCTAAATTTATTAGTTTCCTCATTATTTGTAACAGTTCTTTACTTGGGCGGTTGGAATCTTTCAATTCCGTACATATTTGTTCCTGAGTTATTTGAAATAAATAAAGCGGATGGAATCTTTGGAACGACAATTGGTATCTTTATTACATTAGCTAAAACTTATTTGTTCTTGTTCATTTCTATCACAACAAGATGGACTTTACCTAGACTAAGAATGGACCAATTATTAAATCTTGGCTGGAAATTTCTTTTACCTATTTCTCTTGGTAATTTATTATTAACAACCTCTTCCCAACTCCTTTCACTGTAAACAAAAAAAAGATACTATATTCACGGCTTACCTCAAACAAGAGAAAGACAAAATTTATTCATAGATATTCCCGATATGTTCCCTATGGTAACTGGGTTCATGAATTATGGTCAACAAACAGTACGAGCTGCAAGGTACATCGGTCAAAGTTTCATGATTACCTTATCCCAAGCAAATCGTTTCCCTGTAACTATTCAATATCCTTATGAAAAATTAATAACATCAGAGCGCTTCCGCGGTCGAATCCATTTTGAATTTGATAAATGTATTGCTTGTGAAGTATGTGTTCGTGTATGTCCTATAGATCTGCCTGTTGTTGATTGGAAATTGGAAACTGATATTCGAAAGAAACGCTTGCTTAATTACAGTATTGATTTCGGAATTTGTATTTTTTGTGGTAACTGCGTTGAGTATTGTCCAACAAATTGTTTATCAATGACTGAAGAATATGAACTTGCTACTTACGACCGTCACGAATTGAATTACAATCAAATTGCTTTAGGTCGTTTACCAATGTCAGTAATTGACGATTTTACAATTCGAACAGTTTTGAATTCGTCTCAAAGAAAAAACGGGTAAATCTCTTTATTATTGGAAATTACTAGGGTTCCGTGTTGGTATAAAGGAATAAGGTCTTTCTCTTTGTTTGGTACAAATCCCAACTATAGATTGGATTATGAGAAGTACAAATTCATTTGTATTGAAAGTCTGTTAATATATCCACAATTTTTTCGAAATATAGACTTTCAATTTCCAACTGCCATTTCCAATAAAGAAAAGAACGAAATTGATCCAATAACTGTACCCACATCAATTCACACCTATTAGATTTGAATTGAATTCAATCGGGAATGCCTCATAAAAAAAAATTGCCTGGTCGGTTCAATAAGGTCATGAAAAAACATTTCGATTTATTTATCTCTTATTTTAATATAATGGATTTGGCTGGACCAATACATGATTTTCTTTTAGTTTTTCTAGGATCGGGTCTTATATTAGGAGGTCTGGGAGTGGTATTACTTACCAACCCGATTTATTCTGCCTTTTCATTGGGATTCGTTCTTATTTGTATATCCTTATTCTATATTCTATCAAATTCGCCTTTTGTAGCTGCTGCACAGCTCCTTATTTATGTAGGAGCTGTAAACGTTTTAATCATATTTGCTGTAATGTTCATGAATGGTTCAGACTATTCCAACGATTTTCATTTGAATCTTTGGACTATTGGGGATGGAGTTACTTCTCTGGTTTGTACAAGTCTTTTTTTGTCCTTACTCACTACTATTCTAGATACGTCGTGGTACGGGATTATTTGGACTACACGATCCAACCAGATTATAGAGCAAGATTTGATAAGTAATAGTCAACAAATTGGAATTCATTTATCAACCGACTTTTTTCTTCCATTTGAACTCATTTCGATAATTCTTTTAGTTGCTTTGATAGGTGCAATTGCCGTAGCTCGTCAGTAAAAAATCTTTATAACTAGCAACAGTAATCCAAATTCAACTTTTCTGTGTTAGCACATCTATTTGCCTTCAATTCTATTTGAATACTGTTTCATGTATAAATCAAATAGAATGATTCGATCTATTAGCAATATATTCTTTTGTTCTATACTTGTTAGATTATAAGCAATCAAATCACTTGACTTATTGTTCATATTGAAATGAATCGAAATTGGTACGGAGTTGGTCAATGATGCTCGAGCATGTACTTATTTTGAGTGCTTATTTATTTTCTATTGGTATCTATGGATTGATCACGAGCCGAAATATTGTCCGGGCCCTGATGTGTCTTGAACTTATACTAAATGCGGTTAATATAAATTTTGTAACATTTTCCGATTTTTTTGATAGTAGGCAATTAAAAGGAGATATTTTCTCAATTTTTGTTATAGCTATTGCAGCCGCTGAAGCAGCTATCGGATCAGCTATTGTTTCGTCAATTTATCGTAACAGAAAATCAATTCGTATCAATCAATCGACTTTGTTGAATAAATAAAATAGTATTTCAAAATCAGAATATTCATCAATTCGAATTAGCATCTATAATACGTCCTAACCTCGATCATATTGGCAAAAACGTAAAAAATCAAAGTATCTTTGTTCCCTCTTATCAGTTGATCCAGAAATGGATTGATTCCAAAATTCTGGTAAATCGTTGATTGATCTGGTGTTTCAATATATGATTCATTTCAAAAATTACTAGATCGAAAATTTATGAATTCAGAAATTGATAGATTCAATGTCACATTCAGTAAAGATTTATGATACATGTATAGGGTGTACTCAATGTGTCCGAGCATGTCCCACGGATGTATTAGAAATGATACCTTGGGACGGATGTAAAGCTAAACAAATTGCTTCTGCTCCAAGAACGGAGGATTGTGTTGGTTGTAAGAGATGTGAATCCGCCTGTCCAACGGATTTCTTGAGTGTTCGAGTTTATTTATGGCATGAAACAACTCGAAGCATGGGTCTAGCTTATTGATATTGATACGTTCCAAAAAACCCCACTTGAATCTATTTTGAATACATTTTTTTTACTTACTGATTACCGACAAAAACCCGTACTCGAAAAATAAAAAAAAAATTAAGAATATATATTCTATTTTTCGAGCACGGTTTTGTCTGGTTCGAGTGTATCTTGCCTTTACCACGAACTTTTTTCCTTGGTTAACAATAATTGTAGTTTTTCCGATAGCCACGGGTTTTTTCATTTTCTTTCTCCCTCATAGAGGAAATAAGGTGACTAGGGGGTATACTATATATATATGCGTGCTAGAACTCCTTCTAACGACCTATGCCTTCTATTATCATTTTGAATTGGACGATCCATTAATACAACTCGCAGAGGATTATAAATGGATCAATTTTTTTGGTTTTTACTGGAGATTGGGAATAGATGGACTTTCCCTAGGACCCATTTTATTGACGGGATTTATCACCACTTTAGCTACGTTAGCGGCTTGGCCAGTTACTCGGAATTCCCGATTATTCTATTTCCTGATGTTAGCAATGTATAGCGGTCAAATAGGATCATTTGCTTCTCGTGACCTTTTACTTTTTTTCATCATGTGGGAATTAGAATTAATTCCTGTTTATCTACTTCTATCAGCATGGGGTGGAAAGAAACGTCTTTATTCAGCTACAAAGTTTATTTTGTACACTGCAGGAGGTTCCGTTTTTCTATTAATAGGAGTTTTGGGTATCGGTTTATACGGTTCCAATGAACCAACATTAAATTTGGAAATATTAGCTAATCGATCGTATCCCGTGGCACTGGAAATACTATTCTATATTGGATTTCTTATTGCTTTTGCTGTCAAATCACCGATTATACCCTTACATACATGGTTACCAGACACCCATGGGGAGGCCCATTACAGTACTTGTATGCTTCTGGCCGGAATCTTATTAAAAATGGGAGCATATGGCTTGGTTCGGATCAATATGGAACTATTACCGCACGCTCATTCTCTATTTTCTCCCTGGTTAATCATAGTAGGTACAATGCAAATAATTTATGCAGCTTTAACATCTCCTGGCCAACGCAATTTAAAAAAAAGAATCGCCTATTCCTCTGTATCTCATATGGGTTTCATAATTATAGGAATTGGCTCGATAACTGATACAGGACTCAGCGGAGCCATTTTACAAATAATTTCTCATGGGTTTATTAGCGCTGCACTTTTTTTCTTAGCAGGAACGAGTTATGATAGAATACGTCATGGTTATCTCGACGAAATGGGCGGACTGGCTATACCAATTCCAAAGATATTCACGCTATTTAGTATCTTATCAATGGCTTCCCTTGCATTACCGGGCATGAGTGGTTTTGTTGCGGAATTGATAGTCTTTTTTGGAATAATTACTAGCCAAAAATATTTTTTAATAGCAAAAATACTGATTACTTTTGTAATGGCAATTGGAATGATATTAACTCCTATTTATTCATTATCTATGTTACGGCAAATGTTTTATGGGTACAAGCTATTTAATGGCGTAAACTCTTATTTTTTTGATTCTGGACCACGGGAATTATTTGTTTTGATCTCTATTCTTCTACCCGTACTTGGTATTGGTATTTATCCGGATTTCGTTCTGTCACTATCAGTGGACAAGGTCGAAGCTATTCTATCTAATTTTTTTATAGAGAATTTTCATGAATAAAAAAAGAAAAAATAAATTTGAATTGTAACCAAACCCCTTTGGCGTTTGTGAGAACCTTTTGAATCAAGTAGTGGAGTGATTCAAAAGGTTCTCGGCGGTTTCCACTCAGTTTCGTTTATATATATGCGCTGTCCTATGTTTGTCTTCATCAGGCCCTTTCTTTTCTTCAATTTGCAATTCAATTAGATGTGAATTGTTAATTAAATGAACCATAACTATGTAACCCTATTCCTAATAGATTGACCCCGAAATAACATATCCAAATTATAACAAAGCCCATAGAAGCCACAATTGCGGAATTAAAACCTTCCGATTTTTTATTTGTTCGAGTATGGAAATAAATCCCAAATATAGTCCAAGTAATAAATGCCCAAGTTTCCTTTGGATCCCAATTCCAATATGATCCCCATGCCTCATTAGCCCATACTGCGCCTGAAAGAATACCTATGGTTAAAAAGATAAATCCTAGACTAATAATATGATAACTCCAATGATCCAATTGTTGAATCAATTGATACCTGTAATAATTTCTAGCAGAAAAAAAATAAGTATTTAGTAAAACATTGGTTTTTGCATTCATGTATTGTATTTCACCGAAGGAAAACGACTCAGTTACAGTTCCATTTAATAATTTATTGCTTTTACCAAAAATCCTTATCACTTTTCGAAATGTAATGACTAGAAGAGCTGTGGATAATAATGATCCGCATAAAAGAGCTGCATAGCCGAATACCATCATACTTACGTGCATCATTAACCACTGAACTTGTAGAGCGGGCACTAATATTCCGGATTGATGCATTTTGGTTAACAAACACGAAGTTGCAAAGCCTTGGGTAAAAATAGCACTTGGCGCGGTTATTGCGCTTAAATGATTTTTATGTTTTAAAACCCTATGAATAATGGAGAAACTCCATGACAGAAAGATTAATGATTCATATAAATCACTTAATGGGAAATGCCCCGAATAAATCCAACGAATTACTAATAATCCTGTTAGACAGAAAAGGGTAGCTATCATCCCCTTTTCTGATGAATGATATAGTCCTACGATTTCATCGACTAATAAGGTTATTAAATGAATTGTAATTCCAATTGAAATGACCGAAAATGATATATGAGTTAATATATGTTCTAAAGTTGAAAATATCATAAATAAAAAATGAAATTAAAAGTAAAAAGGGAAAGTCTCTTGAGTATACGGAATGGAAATCGGAAATTCAATTCATTATAGGGCTTTTATATATCTTTTAGAAGATTAGAAGATGTTATGCCGCCACTCGGATTCGAACCGAGATGCTCTAGCACTGCTTCCTAAGAGCAGCGTGTCTACCGATTTCACCATAGCGGCTTGCTAGAAATAATAATAACTTATTTTTATTTAATCGTCGAGATTGAAAGTGAAAGAGAAAGTTTCAATGAAATACTTTTTATTTTTAGGAAGCATTCAATTGATGTTTTAGGAAGCATTCAATTGATGAATAAAAACCTGTTTCAATAGAGATTGAAACAATCCCTTTTTTATCGTTTTATTTAGTTATTTAAGGTTTCAGTTTTATTTAACTTAACAATTTAACAATAACATATTCTTTTTCTTTTTTATGGATCACGATCACAATTTAAGCATAATATCCAATAATTCAAAAAAATTTTATTTAATTTGCATAACTTTTGTCTTGTGATAATCGTTAGGTTTTTTTTCAGTATGAATTTGTCTTAGGGTTTATCAAACCAATTAGGTATTGAGCTATACATATTATATAAAAGAATTTTGATTTCTATTGTCCTACTTTAAAAATTGATTTCTAAATCCGATTTCTAAAAATAGATATTTTTAGATTGATCCTCCCTTTCAAACATAGGATTTTTTTATTACTTCTAAATTGCATACTATTCGTATAGAAATTAGAAATACGCCGAAATGGCGAAAGACGCTTTTCTCATTCTCACTTGGAGTGATGATTCAGAAAGTTAAAAAAAACAGTATAATTAATAATTAGTTTCAACAACTCATTGCTTTTGTCTAAAGATTTCAATTTATGCTATTCTATAGCATAAATTGAAATAGAAAAGGAGAAATAGAAAAGAAAAAAAAAAAAAGAAAAGACAAAACAAAACCTTTATTATTGTCTTATTTATAAGTGGGTGGGTGATGGGGAAATTAAGAATCCCCATCCCGGGAATGAAAAGCATATTCAAATACAAATAAAGGCAAAACTCTCAATTTTTATTCCTTTTTTTTTTTTCAAATAAAAAAAAGTACCAATTCAGTAGCCAAATCCATTGGTTCAAAACAGTAGGGAATGGAAATCATTATTTATTACTTACTTTTTCTATTTCTATTTTTTTTTACTTCTATTTTTCTATTCTATATTAAAAAATGGAATCTAAATTCGAAACGAAATTGGCTCGTTTTTGGAGTCAGGTGGATGCGGATTCCAATTATTCCAACGTTTTATTCATTATTTGTCGTACAAAAAACTTTTTGAATTCCCGGTCGAAAGGGATTTCGCTAACGAAAAAGCTTTCAGCGCTGCCCAATATCCCCCTTTTTTCCAAATATTTTTACGAATACGTTTTTTTAATATAGAACTACGTTTTTTTGGAACTGCCATTCAAAAAATAAAAAGTTATTCATTGCAAAAATTGGATGTGAAAGACATCTATTGTTTAAAACAAATCGTTTTTTTTTTCAATTCCTATTCCATACAATATCTGAGGCAAAATAATTTGTATTTCGGAGTTATTTGTGATACCTTTCTATCTCTGTCTCTTTTTGGGATGTTCCATTTGTACATAAAAAATACATATCGAACAAGCTTAAGAACCCTTACCTACCTAATAAAAAACTTGAATCTTTTTCTTTTCTAGTAATTGGTTATTAAATGCCATTTATTAGAATAGAACATAATCAATCAGTCCCGAATGAAACTCGTTAATTATTCTGAATAAACAAACAAAAATACCTAGTTCTTTTTTTATTAGGCAAAGTTATGGGACATCCGATGATTGATATCAAAATAAAGTACTTCTTTTTTTTTTGTCCAATTTTTTAGTCTTGATATATGTCCATAAATTTTTGTAATAGGGAATAATAATGGAAATTGTAATTTGCTGCTACGTTTTCCTAAAAATCTTACTTAGTATAAACTTAGTATAAACTTAGTATAAAATAATTCGTTATTTTGCACTTTGAAAATTTTTGAAGTAGTTGAGAAAGGTTCAAACTAACTACGAACAGAAAATTCCATTTTAGTTTCAGTTGCTTTTTTAATACTTTAGTAATCCCTTTTAAAAGAGATAAGAACCGGTGAATCAGAAACAATTAATTAAGAATAAAAAAATTATTATTTTTATGGAACATACATATCAATATTCTTGGATCATACCTTTCGTTCTGCTTCCAGTTCCTATGTTAATAGGAGTGGGACTTCTACTTTTTCCAACGGCAACAAAAAATCTTCGCCGTATTTGGGCTTTTCCTAGTATTTTTTTGTTAAGTATAGTTATGATTTTTTCGGTCGATCTATCTATTCAGCAAATAAATAGGAGTTCTATCTATCAATACATATGGTCTTGGACCATCAATAATGATTTTTCTTTCGAGTTCGGACACTTTATTGATCCGCTTACTTCTATTATGTCAATATTAATCACCACAGTTGGAATTCTGGTTCTTTTTTATAGCGACAATTATATGTCTCATGATCAAGGATATTTGAGATTTTTTGCTTATATGAGTTTTTTCAATACTTCCATGTTGGGATTAGTTACAAGTTCGAATTTGATACAAATTTATATTTTTTGGGAGTTGGTTGGGATGTGTTCTTATCTATTAATAGGGTTTTGGTTCACACGACCTAGTGCGGCAAGTGCTTGTCAAAAAGCCTTTGTAACTAATCGTGTAGGGGATTTTGGTTTATTATTAGGAATCTTAGGTCTTTATTGGACAACGGGTAGTTTCGAATTTCGGGATTTGTTCGAAATATTCAATAACTTGATTTATAAGAAGGAGGTTCACTTTTTATTTGTTACTTTGTGTGCCTTTCTATTATTTGGCGGCGCAGTTGCTAAATCCGCACAATTTCCCCTTCATGTATGGTTACCTGATGCCATGGAGGGACCTACTCCTATTTCGGCTCTTATCCACGCCGCTACTATGGTAGCAGCGGGAATTTTTCTTGTAGCTCGTCTTCTTCCACTTTTCATAGCGATACCATACATAATGAATCTAATATCTTTTATAGGTATAATAACAGTATTATTAGGAGCCACTTTAGCTCTTGCTCAAAAAGATATTAAGAAAAGTTTAGCCTATTCTACAATGTCTCAATTGGGTTATATGATGTTAGCTCTAGGTATGGGGTCTTATCGAGCCGCTTTATTTCATTTGATTACTCATGCTTATTCGAAAGCCTTGTTGTTTTTAGGATCCGGATCAATTATTCATTCAATGGAAGCTCTTGTTGGATACGCTCCAGATAAAAGCCAGAATATGGCTCTTATGGGCGGGTTAAGAAAGCACGTGCCAATTACAAAAACTGCTTTTTTATTAGGTACACTTTCTCTTTGTGGTATTCCACCTCTTGCTTGTTTTTGGTCCAAAGATGAAATTCTTAATGATAGTTGGTTATATTCACCGATTTTCGCAATAATTGCTTCTTTCACAGCCGGATTAACTGCATTTTATATGTTTCGGATTTATTTACTTACTTTTGAAGGACATTTAAACGTTCGTTTTCAAAATTACAGTGGCAAAAAAGGAAATTCCTTCTATTCAATATCTCTATGGGGTAAAGAGGAGCAAAAATCGATTAAAAAAAGTTTTCCTTTAGTTGCTTTATTAAAAATAAATAATAATGAAAGGGAAAGGACTTCTTTTTTTTCGAAGAAAACATACCGAATGGATACTCATGTAACAAAAATGCCTTTTCTTACTATTTTGCCTTTTGGTCCTACAAAGACTTTTTTTTATCCCCATGAATCGGACAATACTATGCTATTCTCTATGCTTATATTAGTCTTATTTCCTTTGTTTGTTGGAGCCATAGGAATCCCCTTTAATCAAGAAGGAAACAATTTTGATATCTTATCAAAATTGTTAACTCCGTCTATAAAC